TCCTATCCAGTTCGAACTATTTATGGGGTATTAGGGATCAAAGTTTGGATATTTGTAAACAAAGAATAATAAACTTTTCGTTATCTTTAAGGTTCCATATTTCGATAAAACAAAAAATGACAAATTTTTATAAGATTGAATAAATTCGATTAATCATTTGATTTTTATATTGATAGAATTGCTATGCTTAGTGTGCGACTCGTTGGTTTTTTCTTAGAGTGGTTATAATTCAAGAAAAAAATAAACCCACTCGTAGTATTAATTAATAAAGAACAAATAACCAACTCATCGCTTCGCATTATCTGGATCTATAAAAAAAACTAATCAAAATAAAAAATCTAAAAAAAAAAGATAGAATATTTTGGGGATATAATTATAACAATTGAAATATTGCATAAAATGAAAAACGAATCTGATTATGAGTTGTAAAGCAATAAAAATATACGGATAAATGAAGGGTTGAAAGAAAGAGAGAAAAAGAATATCAATGATATAGAATTCTAATATGTAAAGGTCGATGGGTTATCTCATAAAAAGTAGTGTAATAAAGCATCAATATTAATTAACCTCTAATATCCATATTTATAGAATAATATATTCCTAGAACAAACAAATCAAGAGCCACGAGTCAATAAAAACTGAGAAGGTTGATTCAAAAAAAGAGAATCTTATTAGAGAGGCTCCGTTGTAGAATTCAGACCTAATCATTAATCGAGAAGCGATGGGAACGACGGAACCTGTGAATTGAATACCTAAGATTTTATTAAAAACAAATCTTAATGATTCATTGGGTGGGATGGCGAAACGAACCAAGAACCAATCCGTTCCGTTTTTTTTTTGAGGAGTCATGGCCTATAACCTTACATTTCATCTGAAATTGATAATGAAAGAGTCAATTTTCGCCCGCGAAAATTTTTATTTTTTTTTTATTTTTGAATCGCTTCATTCGCGAGGAGCCGTATGAGGTGAAAATCTCATGTACGGTTCTGTAATAGTGATGGAATTGAAAAACAACCATCAACTATAACCCCCAAAGAACCAGATTCCGTAAACAACATAGAGGAAGAATGAAAGGAATATCCTATCGAGGTAATCATATTTGCTTCGGAAGATATGCTCTTCAGGCACTTGAGCCCGCTTGGATCACATCTAGACAAATAGAAGCAGGGCGGCGGGCAATGTCACGAAATGTCCGCCGGGGTGGACAAATATGGGTTCGCATATTTCCAGACAAACCGATTACAGTAAGACCTACCGAAACACGTATGGGTTCGGGAAAAGGATCTCCCGAATATTGGGTAGCTGTCGTTAAACCAGGTAGAATACTTTATGAAATGGGCGGAGTCGCAGAAAATATAGCCAGAAGGGCTATTTCAATAGCAGCATCAAAAATGCCTATACGAACTCAATTCATTATTTCAGGATAAATATAAGAACCAAAGGAAAGAGGTCTTTAGGATGCAAAAAAAATGGCAATTGTAGATTTATTTTTTGTAACACAAAATATTTTTTTTTTACTTCAACCTTTAGACTGAAAGAACATTTAATTTAAAATAAATGATATGATTCAATCTCAAACCCGTTTGAATGTAGCCGATAACAGCGGAGCCCGCGAATTGATGTGTATTCGAATCATAGGAGCTAGTAATCGACGCTATGCTTATATTGGTGACATTGTTGTTGCTGTAATAAAGGAAGTTGTACCAAATACGCCTTTAGAAAGATCAGAAGTGATCAGAGCTGTAATTGTACGTACTTGTAAAGAACTCAAACGTAGCAATGGTATGATAATACACTATAATGATAATGCTGCGGTCGTCATTGATCAAGAAGGAAATCCAAAAGGAACTCGAATTTTTGGCGCAATCGCCAGGGAATTGAGACAGTTAAATTTCACTAAAATAGTTTCCTTAGCACCCGAGGTATTATAAGATGAGACCCCGACATAGATATATTAGTTATGAATGAAATAGATTCATTAATAGATTATATCTCACACATATATCTTTTGTTTTGTAGGTAATTATTATATTTAATATTTCATAAAGATTTCATAACCTCAAAAAAAAAGATATCAATATTAGATATTTTATTGAAAAAAAAACGATAGAAAAAGCAGCATGTTGATTATATCAAAAATAAGGGGCAACAATCATTTTCGTTTATCATGAGTAAGGACACCATCGCTGACATAATAACCTCTATACGAAATGCTGACATGAATAGAAAAGGAACGGTTCAAATACCATCTACTAACATCAACGAAAACATTGTAAAAATACTTTTACGAGAGGGTTTTATTGAAAACGTGAGAAAACATAGGGAAGGCGACAAATATTTTTTAGTTTTAACCCTACGGTATAGAAGAAATAGGAAAGGATCATATAAAACTGTTTTAATTTTAAAACGGATCAGTACACCCGGTCTACGAATTTATTCTAATTATCAACAAATTCCTAGAATTTTAGGAGGAATGGGAATTGTAATTCTTTCTACTTCTAGAGGTATAATGACAGATCGAGAGGCTCGATTAGAAAGAATCGGTGGAGAAGTTTTATGTTATATATGGTAATTGATATCCGAATTATCTGAGAAACTTCTATCCATTTTTGTGAAAAAAGAGAGAAAACACAGGTTTCTAATAAAACTCTTCATACAGTAGTGAATGCACGAAGGGGTTTTAACTGGAATAAGAATAAAAGAAAAAAAAAGGCAATGGATTTATGGGGGTTTAATTACTGAATTACTTCCCAAGGGTATGTTCCAGATTCCTTTATATTATCGAATTATATTATAGAATCATATTTTGTTTGATTCTAGGCTATGTTTCCGAAAAGATTCGACTCGACATACTCTTTTTTATATGTATACGACCGCGAAAGTAAAAATGAAAAATGAAGTATAAATCATTTAATTAGACTTTTTTTTTTTCAATTTCAACATTTTTGGGGGGGTTACAATTAGAAGTTAAAATTTTAAGGAAACCTTATTTTCTTCCAATAAAGAGATTAGGGATTAAGTTAAGGAATGACAAATATGAAAATAAGGGCCTCTGTTCGTAAAATTTGTGAAAAATGTCGCTTGATCCGTAGGCGGGGGCGAATTATAGTAATTTGTTCTAACCCAAGACATAAACAAAGACAAGGATAATTTTTCCACAAAGGAGAGCTTTCTATTTCTATTCTAAAGGACCGAATGCACAAATGAAATAAATTTATATTAAATAAAATATAAATTAAATATATAATATTATATATTCTAAGTATTATAAGAAATATTATATTATAAAAAATGATTAGAATAGTTAGAATAGAAAGTTAGAAAATAGTAAAGGATCTGTTTTTGACATAAAATGGATATATCCATAGATCTTGGACTTCGATTTATAAATAAAAATATAATTATAATAAAGTATGGCAAAATCTATACCAAAAATTGGTTCGCGTAAAAATGGACGTATTGGTTCGCGTAAGCATGCTCGTAAAATACCAAAGGGAGTTATTCATGTTCAAGCTAGTTTCAACAATACCATTGTGACTGTTACAGATGTAAGGGGTCGGGTGATCTCTTGGTCCTCCGCCGGTACTTGTGGATTCAAGGGTACACGAAGGGGGACACCATTCGCCGCTCAAACCGCAGCAGGAAATGCTATTCGAACAGTAGCGGAGCAAGGCATGCAACGAGCGGAAGTTATGATAAAAGGTCCCGGTCTCGGAAGAGATGCGGCATTAAGAGCTATTCGTAGAAGTGGTATACTATTAAAATTTATACGGGATGTAACCCCTATGCCACATAATGGATGTAGGTCCCCTAAAAAAAGACGTGTGTAAAACGAAAAATAAACATTGAAAAGATTTCAAGACAAGAGAAATAAACAATTCAAGGATTTGATAAAAAATATAAAATATTTTACTATGGTTCGAGAGAAAGTAAGAGTATCTACTCGGACACTACAGTGGAAGTGTGTTGAATCAAGAGTAGACAGTAAGCGTCTTTATTATGGACGCTTTATTCTGTCTCCACTTATGAAAGGCCAAGCCGATACAATAGGCATTGCGATGCGAAGAGTTTTGCTCGGAGAAATAGAGGGAACATGTATCACACGTGCAAAATCTGAGAAAATACCACATGAATATTCTACCATAGTAGGTATTCAAGAATCAGTACATGAAATTTTAATGAATTTGAAAGAAATTGTATTGAGAAGTAATCTGTATGGAACTCGAGACGCGTCTATTTGTGTCAAGGGTCCTGGATATGTAACTGCTCAAAACATCATTTTACCACCTTCTGTGGAAATCGTTGATAATACACAACATATAGCAAACCTAACAGAACCTATTAATTTGTGTATTGGATTACAAATCGAAAGGAGTCGCGGATATCGTATAAAAACACTAAATAACTTTCAAGACAGAAGTTATCCTATAGATGCTGTATTCATGCCTGTTCGAAATACAAATCATAGTATTCATTCTTATGTGAATGGGAATGAAAAACAAGAGATACTCTTTCTCGAAATATGGACAAATGGAAGTTTAACTCCTAAAGAAGCGCTTTATGAAGCCTCCCGGAATTTGATTGATTTATTTATTCCTTTTTTGCATGCGGAAGAAGAAAACTTAAATTTAGAAAACAATCAACACAAAGCTACTTTACCCCCTTTTCCTTTTCATGATATATTTGAGAAACTAAGGAAAAATAAAAAAGAAATAGCATTGAAATCCATTTTTATTGACCAATTCGAATTACCTCCCAGGATCTATAATTGTCTAAAAAGGTCCAATATACATACATTATTAGACCTTTTGAATAACAGTCAAGAGGACCTTATGAAAATTGAACATTTTTACGTAGAAGATGTAAAACATATATTGGACATTTTAGAAATAGAAAAGCATTTTGCATAAAGTTGAAATCCATTGGAATTTTTTTATCTTTATTTTTATAAAGATAAAAAAAAATGGAGTTTAAATCTTTAGCACAAATTCATATACTCG